TCTCCAGGGTTCCAAATGAATTGGCTTAGTCGAAAAAAGCTTTGTTCTTTGTAAGATCTATCTCGTTTCTGCAAGAACTCCGAATCATTCTCTTGAAGCTCACCCTCTTCATTATAATACTCTTCATTATAATACTCTTCCTTATCCTCTACAGGATACTCTCCACCACCCTCTTGAAGCTCAGACTGTTGATCATAAGCTTCATCACCCCCCTTATCAACCTCTTCATCATCCTCGCGAAGCTCATACTGTTGATCATAATACTCTTCCTTATCCTCTTCCTCCTCTAGAGGATACTCTCCAGTACCCTCATACGCTTCATCAGACCCATAGAAGGGAAATGGAAATCCCAATTCATTGGGAATGTCGATCCAATCCAATAGAAAGTCCAAAGGGTTCCATATTCTAGGAGCCCAAACTATGTTAGTGACGAACTCCTGTTCCGGGTCGAGGACTCCTTCCCCGTCTTCCGACCCCAATTCGGATCCTTGATAGAGAAATTCCGCATCAAGGATAGAAAAATATCCATCTTGCATCATATCTAAGGGATTCCTTGGTTCGGGCCGAAGAAGCAATGGCACTCGATCATTATCAAACCGATTTTCTGTCCGTGAGTCTCCCACCAGAGCGGCTTCTAGTTCTAATAGGCTATGAACTAGATCAGAATCATCCTCAGCGGGTCTATAAGAAGTGATCCCAGTTTCGGGTCCGGGTAGAGACCAAAGAGTTTGAGCGACCGATCCGGCAGAACAACTCAAAAGATAAAGAAGTATCGTTAATTTCTTCATGCTCGTTCCAAGTTCGAAGTACCATTTGTACAAATAAGAATGCCCTTTGTTCCATGAGTTCTTCTTGATATAGATAGTTATAGGATCTATGAGGCAATTACTTAGAAGTACATTTTGTGCTACAGCCCTTCCTATCTGATAGCAAAGGATCCTCTGATCCTGAGACGATCTTACCTGGGATTGCAAATCCCAAGTTTTTCTATGAAGAACAGATAGAATTGTATTAGTGTCTATAATGGATTTCTTCTGTGTAATACTAATTGATAGGGCCTCGTTGGTAAATGCTGCAAGATCTCGTGCACTGGAACCCATGGTTATGTACCCGAATCTATTAGTATGAAACATTTTCTTTTCCAAGCGAAATCCCCTAGTATATGAAAGAGTGAGAAAGTGCTTTCGTTGGTGTGGAATAGGAAGCCTTCGTATCTTAATGCACGTATTTAATTTATTCGGACCTATTAGAGTGGGATCCACCTTTTGGGGAATATGAGTCGAAGCAATAACAAGAAGATTTTTAGTGGAACATCTTTCACAACCCCCGGAGAGATGGTTCACTAATAGACCGAGGGATAAGCAATCCGACTCCCACCAACGCATATTATGAATGTTTGGCATCCATATTATGCAAGGAGACATTGCTTTTGCTAATTCGAATTGAAGGTTGATAGAAGATTGGTGGTCTAGGGCTTCCCTCAACGGCGGCGTCATAGCTATCATATCCCACCCAGTTAACCCTTCCAGCCTATAAGTCATACGCCTATCAATCTCCCTCCCATCAATATCCCTATCATCAATCTGACTCTCATCAATCTGACTCTTATCAATCTCACGCCCATGACGATTCGGATCATTGAAACGAGCCTCAATATCAATATCCCCAATCAAACTATCACCAATACCATTTCCCACACGACCAAGACTACGAAGAATGGTAAGAATGCTAGCCACAAGGCTCTTAACAATACGCCCAAGCTCAACCTCCTCCTCCTCACCAAAATAAAGAGGCTCAGAAGGAGAAGGACCATACTCAAAAGACCTATTAGCATCCTTATAAATATTAAAATTAAACTCATCCTCCTCCTCATCTTCAACATAATCAAAATCATCTTCATCTACAGGGTTGCGGAACCTGTCCGTAGATACCGTAATGAAAGGAACATAAGAGTTTGTCGCTAGGTATTTGACCAAATAGGATCGTCCAGTTCCTCTAGAACCTATCACTAAAATACCACTCGCGGGGGGTAAGGCTAAGCGGAGCGAAAAGGGTTTTCCAGGAGATGGGAAATCCAAACTCTTAGCCCCACACGGGGTTTGTGAAGTTTGTGAATAAGTGATTGTCTGATAATGAGCAAGGAATATCCGTCTTTCCGCTAAACAGGATGTATTGCACTCATAATTCATTAGAGACTTTTTATGAATGTCAACTAAGTCCCGTAAGTAATTTGCTCCCGGCTGTTCAATCGTTTGATAACCAGAGTCACTCTTTGATAAATGATCACTATGAGTCAGACTCCATAGAATTTGATCAATCTCAATCCTTTTGTCTGTCGTTAAGGTGCAGAACTGAACCAAGAATTCTCTTTCTTCATCATCAATCCACTCACTTCTTGCGACCCAGGATTCTACTTGATCATCAGCCCAACCCCCGTTCATAACCCCATCCCTGTCCACACCTCCATCCCTGTCCACAACCCTATCCCTGTCCACAACCC